AATCAGAATTTTTTTATAGACTCCTGATTTTATCAATTAACATTAATAAATCCGATTTCGGAGTTCATTTTGATAGTGATACAAAAAGACGATACGAAATAGTTTAGTACGAATATTCTGTTAATTAATTTCTAGCTTTAATTGATACGCCATTTCCTACGTCATTTTCTTATTATTGCAGTCTCCTATACTGGAATGTAAGACAGCGCATATGTTCATTTGGTTGCTTGCATATAACATGGATATATTTAGATCACGGACAGAAAAATATGATTGATAGAACAACAGAATATATAGGAAACTCAAAATTTTTAATCATGGATACATATATATCCTTAACATACTCAAGCGGCTCCCATTATTGGTATCAAACCAATAGCGATTCATACAAGCTAAATCTTCTAATCGATAATTAGGCCAAAAAAAGAACTTGAATTTAATTAATTCATTTTTTTGTATGTCAAAATGTTGACTTTCATCCAAAAATTGACTCCATTTTTTTATCTTGTTCTCCTTGTAAACTAATGGATTTCTATCCACACCATCGTTATTCTTTAAATTCAAATTGAAAGAAAGGAGAATTCTTAATTCTCTACGACGTCTAGACGATAAAATTTTTTCAGGAACAAGCAAATCATAATTATTTTTGTCTATATTTTTAGTAACATTTTTTTGTTTTCGGTATCTTTGATTACTTTGGTACTTACTTTTATGAACCAATGAAATACCTATGATTTGATACATAAAAAACTGTCCGTCATTTTTTAGAGATAGGCGGGCAGGTTCCATAATTAATATTCCTTTTTTAATTAATTGTGTAAGATTTAAACGCCTCCTCATTATATCCAGATTCATTTCTTTCCTTTGAATATAGGATATACTAATTTTTCTTACATTTATCAGGCTAAGTAGGAGACCATATATCTGTATATTATTCAGCATTTTTTGATTCAATTCATTCAAACGTCCAGTCCATCTTAATTGCAAAGGAAAATCTCCTTTAAGGAATATTTTTAGTTTTTCGATCGATTCTAAAAAATATTCTTCAATATTGTTTTGATTCATTAATTCAAAATATTGTTTTGAATTTGATGGGCTAAAATTGAAAAAATCCTCCTCTTGCTTTCCGTTGATTTTTTTATTTTCACTAAAATTGGGATTTATATTCAAATTAAAAAGAAGTAATTTGCTTGGGATAAACCAAGGTTTCTCTTTATATTTATTATAAAGCATCATAAACTCTGGAAAGAAAAAATCTTTCCGATTTGATATGAGGCAATTTAAGATTAAGATTTTTTCATTCATTCCCATCCAATCAAAAAATACCTTTTTGTAATTTATTTTGAAATTTGAATCAATTGGAAGATAAAAAAGACCATTATTATGAATTTTATCCATTATTTGGTCCTTATTAGTGGGTTCAACCTGAATATTTTTATTAATTTTACACAAAAATTTTCTATCTTTATTTTTTTCCATATATATAATATCGCTTTTTCCTCGACAATTCTTGCTAGGAATATTCTTGAGTATGTTAAAAAATTTTTCTTTATTTCTGGTAGAATTTTCTTGGTTCTTATTTGTTTCTAATGCTGATCTATAAATATAGGAGTTATTCTTAGTTTCAGAATGAATATATTTATATGATAAAAGATCATATCTATAGTTTTTTTGAAAATTCTCCTCTTTATTTGGTAATAAATACACTGTCGAATTTTGTTTTTTTTTTGAATCAAGTAATTGGTCTTTTTCCGAGGAATACCATTTGTTTAAATCTTTATTTTGAGACGTATGGCATTGATTGATTCTATTTCGCCATTTTTGGGGGATTAATCTAGACGATGTAATCTGAAATAAATCGTATTGATAATGACCTCTTAACCAGTTTTTCCATGGATTCATTCCAGAATTTGGAAGTTTCTTATGTCTTACTTCGGAATGAAATATTCCATGTCTTCCAAAAAAATCCTTTATTTCAGTCTTAATAAAAAAAGACGGTCCATTATATTGAAAAATAGATCTTAACTTATTGAAGTTAATAATTTGGGTTTGTGATAATTTTAAAAATACATATTTTTGTGACAAGTAAGATAAATCAAAAAAAATATCGGACTTCCGCTTACTATTTCTAAGATTATCAAAAGCCCTTTTTATAGTCATAGGCGAAATAAAGTCAATTTTATTTTGTTTTGTTTTATTAATCCTTTCTTGATTTATTTCATTATTGTCAATGTATTTATCATTATCAATAATTTTTTGTGTTGATTTGATAAAAAGTTGTAGAGCGATTCTGCGCATATTAATGATACATAGAAAGATATCTATGTATATTTTTTCAATGACAAATTGAACTATTAATTCAATATTTTTTCTTTTTAATATTTTAAAAATTTTTGGGGATGATTCTGCATTATTCTTTTTCTTTTTTTTTATTCCTGGCGTTACTTTTTTTTTTTTTTTCATTATTTCTATTTCATTTCTGATTGTGTTTCTTCTATCA